TGTTTGAACGTTGATACAGAACGAGTGGAATACTATAAGTATTCCCGTTGCCCGATAAAACGATCTTGTCAATATCGGTAGAAATGATCTTTCCCTCGTGTTCGGCTATAGCGGGAACCCCTGAATCTAGAGCCACTTGGCGTTCCAACCCAGTTCCAACAATGCACTTCTCGGACCGAAAGAGCGGAACTGCTTGGCGTTGCATATTAGAACTCATTAAAGCCCGATTCGCATCATTATGCTCGATAAAAGGAATGAGGGAAGCCCCAATAGAAAAATATTGGAAGGGAAAAATACTTCGAAGATGAACCTGTTCCCACGCAATAGTCAGGAATTCTTGACGGTATCGAGTCGGAACAACCTGTTCTTCCTGACTACCCTGATTCAGTGCCAAAGAATTTCCTGCCGCTACCATATAGTATTCATCTCTACTTGGTGATAAATAAAGCATCCGTACTTTTTTTGATTTTGCAAAGATTTCATAAAATGGGCTCTCTAGAGACCCCCAATAACCAATTCTCGCATGAATTGCTAAGGATCCAATAAGTCCAACATTGATTCCTTCAGACGTGTCAATTGGGCAAATGCGCACATAGTGACTAGGATGGATATCTCGTATCCGAAAACTGGCAGTCCGTCCTGTCAATCCTCCGGGGCCCAAATAACTCAATTTTCTCCCATGAACTATTTGTGTCAACGGATTAGTTCGATCCAAAACTTGAGATAATGGATGTAATCCGAAAAAAGAATCATAAGTTGTTGTTAATGGAGTTGAAGTTACCAAATTTTGAGGAGTTGGCATCAATTTATGCCTAATTGCCCTGCATATAGTTCCTCTAATCACATTTTCTAACCGAACCAGGGCCAAGCCGAATTGATCTTGTAAAAGATTCGCTACAGACCGAATACGCTTATTTTTCAAATGATTCATATCGTCAAGTGTACCCATTCCAAATTTAAGTCCAATCAAATGATCGACAACTGCCAATACATCTCGTGGTAACAAAAAGGTATTGTTCTGAGGTATATTAAGATTCAGTCTCTGGTTCATATTTCGTCTACCAATCTTTCCTAATTCACATCTTTGGTGAAAAAATTTCTTTTGTAATTCCTTACATAAGGATTCCGAAAATACCGGATCTCCGCCTACACAAGCAAATTGTCGATAAAACTCCAAAATGGCATTTTCTTTTGATCCAATTTTTTTTTTCTCCTTATTGGTCAGGAAAGACAAGAAGATTTCAGGGTAGCAAATATTCTCTAGAATTTCTCGTAGATTCGAACCCATAGCTGCTGATAGAACTAGAATAGATACTTTCTGTTTCCTACTCACACGAGCCCATATCCTTGCTTTTCGATCAATCTCTAATTCTAATCTTCCTCCCCAATCGGATATTATGGTCCCTGTATAGGCCGAAATTCCATTATGGCCCAATTCTGACCGATAATAGATACCGGGACTTTGCAATATTTGATTGATGACAATTCTGTATATTCCATTTACTATAGAAGTTCCCAAAGAATTCATTAGAGGAATGTTTCCAATAAAAATTGTTTGTTCCTGCATATCCCCTCGGCTTTTCAAAATTAATCCTGCGGAGACATATAATTCAGAAGAATACGTGAATGATTCATATACAGCATCTCTTTCTTTTAGCAAGGGTTCTACCAATTGATATGTTTCCACAAATAATTGAAATTCTATTTCTTGATCTGTATCTGCAATTTTTGGAAACTTAGAAAGTTCTTCTGTTAAGCCCTGATCAATGAACCTACAAAAGCCTTCAAATTGTATCTGATTCAACCCGGGTATTGTAGACATTCCCCCATTTCCATCTCCGAGCATTTTGAATTTCCCATTTATAAAAAAATCCCATTCATTTCTCATTCTGCATCGATTCATATGATTCTATGCAGAATGCTGGAATTTAGATTCTGTTTACTGAATCGCATGAAATTTTACCCAACTCCATAGAAATAGAATGTATGAATACGTATGGGGGAAAAAAGATGATTTTATACTTAATTAAATTGGAATTTCTAAGAGACAGATACAAAAGGAAAGGAAGCGATAAATTCCACTTAGACTTACGGAGTTTTGTATAGAATAAAAAAAAATTCAATTGATACCATTATTATGATATTCCAGATTCCAATCCGCCTGGATACCAGAAAAACAAAAATAAAGAAAAGTTGTGATTTGATCTATTCGCTGAGATAAAGACATAAGAATCAGACGCAATATAACAACATAAAGTTCATTTTTTTAGCACTTAACTTTTTCGTGGATTCCAGTGTTCAGATTGCGGAGAACCCTTTTTTCTTTTTTTAGTAGAATTTTTCGAATAGGATTGAAGTGCGTAAGAAGGCTTGTATTTAGTAAACCCTGCCCATATAGCTATCTATATATCCATCACCCCTGTTTATCGCATATTTCGATTCGGGACAGCGCGTGTTGAGCTCTATCAAAATTTCGATTGAAGAGAAAATCGAAATTGCAGTACGACAATTTTCGGCAAATTCCCTATAGAGAGGCATCATCCACAGATAAGATAACCGATAAGCTAGAAGCTTGCCACGAAACTATTTATGTTTGGGGTTTACATAGACTCATAATTGCTGTTATAATTGAAATTGAGAAGGTTTTTTATAGAAAAAAACCAATACCGATTAGGTAGGTATCAATTTTTATTTTCTTCTATGATTTATCATTAGAAAACCCACTTTCCAATTTAAATACAAGAATAGATCATGAATTTACAGTCACTAGTTAACGGTTGCAATTTGTCCTGAATTTTCGCTTTTGTGACTGAAAATACACATTTCTTTTTTTTTTTTCAATAGAAAAAAAGAAAGAGAAAAGAGAGGGATTAAGATATTGTATGTTTTGAGATACTCTAAAATCAATTGAAGAAATGGGGACCCTACAAAAAAAGGACAGATTTTTTTTAGGCTTTTTTAGGCAAGGAATTAATAAAATTAATAAAAAGAGATTTCAGAGGGAAGTACAAAAAAAAAGACATTGAACATTGAGTACCCCCCAAAACAAGCAAAAGGGGAATTTTTTCATATATTTTTGATCGTTTTGGCGACATGGCCGAGCGGTAAGGCGGAGGACTGCAAATCCTTTTTCCCCAGTTCAAATCTGGGTGTCGCCTGATCAACAAATGATAAGACTGGAAATACCCTATTCTGCTTGTTTGGTATAACTCACCGAATCTTTTGCAGCAAAGGATGCGACGCGACTCTTGACACTATTCTAAATAGCTGGGGTTTCTGCTCTTTAAAGTGCTGTCAATCCTTGCATTTAGAATTCACGGAAAGATTCGAGTAGTGGAAGTGCTATCATATCAAATCAAGAGTTACCGATTTATTTCCACTGCTAATGTAGGGTCTACTGACCGGGTCTTGAATTAGATTGAATAGCCCCAGGGAGAATTGAATTAATGAATTAATAGTTAGGCAAGGGTCAGGAGATACTTTGGAGACAGTATACATAGTATACAGACTCATGAGAGTCTCTGAGCATACGGGCATTCAATCAATATTCGATTGGATGGATAATTGGCTAGTGATGATGATACTTAATAATAATCAAGGGCAACAAAAAAAACGAAAAGGTCTTATTATTACTACATATTAGGTCACATTCTCTTTGATACTTCCAAAGAAAAGTGCGGCTGTGTATTTTGTTTCGTTTTACCGATTCGACTAGAAATCATATACGAACTTGTTCTAAGTGGATTTATTGGAGCGTTTCATATTTATTGGAGTCTTTCATCAAGGGGGTTGGTTCAGAATCCCTTTTTGACTCTGCGCCAGTGATTCCACTATTATTAGGAAACAATAATGGAATAATTTCTTCATATTGATAGAGATAGGGACATAATTCACATGGATATAGTAAGTCTCGCTTGGGCTGCTTTAATGGTAGTCTTTACATTTTCCCTTTCGCTCGTAGTATGGGGAAGAAGTGGACTCTAGAGATACTAATAGTTGAGTTGGCAAATCAAACAGTATCACTTTTTTTCTAGATCGTTCTGCAAAGCCTTTTAAATTATATTAATTTCATTATTGAATAATTAATATAATAATTAAGTTAATATTTAATAGATTTAATTCAATAATTTAATTCAATTTCGAATTTCGAAATTGAATTAATCAAAATATCTTCATTTCGGAATTCTATTGTCTTGGGGAGTCTAGCGAGGTAATTTTATTTGATTCTATTATGAATAGAATACAATTCATAATCTATATGAATAATACTCTTTCAGAATCTAAATCAAACAGATATTTTAAAAATTCCCCTATTCCTATTTTGAAAGGAAAGGGGATATGAATAATAGGAATTTTATTCCAACCGAAGTCTTCCTAAAAATTCTATTTCGTTTTTCTGAACCGGCCCTTCCCGGAGTTATATATGGACAATGAGGAAGAACGCGGAAACCCGGACTCCTTTTTACTTTTTTTCTTTATTGGCCTTTTTACTGTTCAAAGAGAAAAGAAAGGAGTTCACAATTTAATATTTAAAAATAATAAGATTGTGCCTAGGTCAAGTCACATATTTTGCACTCACCACTTGTTTGATTATTTTATAAATTTCATTTCTGCTATGCTTTATTGACTTGTTTCATATCATGGCTCAAGGGTTGCAAATCGCTGGGGTACCTCTTTTGAAATCTGAAGAAGGGACCATAGAACTCCTTGGATCATCTGAAAACCCCTCAATCAATTATTTAAGCCATATTAACATGTATGAAGATACATATCCATATTGTAGATTGATCTCTACTCAGTTTCTATCTTTCTACATTACAATAATAAAAAAAAATAGTATGGTACAAAGACTCATATATGAATCTTTCTACCATACCATCGGATCTCGTAGGCTACTGCTGATTCTAGTCCGTTCATTTCATTTAAGACTAAGACGTGAAATTGGAATTTGTTTTCTTAAATCATTGATACGAACTAAGAAATCAAGTTTCATTCAAATTAATCACTTTGACTGACCGTTTTTACATATATTATAAGCAAAAAGGCAGTAGGAACTAGAACGAACAGTGTAGTAGCAATAAATGCGAGAATATTTACTTCCATAATCTCATCGTTTGGTTTTTTTACTTCGCCATAACTCGGGATTTAATCCCATAGAGATGAGAACCCCTTCGCTTGTAAATTCAATGGGATGAATTACATTTCGATGATAGCGAATGGGATCAATATCATGAATAACAATATCTGACTGTCAAGTCGATTCATCGTCGAGAATTCAATAGTATAACATAGGAAGATCTTTTATCCCACACCGAATACAAACTTGAATCCCGAATTCAATCAAAAGAATTCCTTTACTTGAATAGTAATACCCTTTTTATTTATCATTCTTTTCCATTCTGTCTTTTCTATAATCGACCGCCTTACTTGTACAACCAACTACCCGCTTCCACTTCCTTTGTTTACAAAGGGTTTCGAAATAAACCAAACAAACAATCGAAACGAAATAGAAAAAAGGAAGGGGTTAAGTTCGAAACTCCTTTTTCGTTTTTTTATGATATAATTTTCTTGAGAAAAAAAAAAAAGAGAAAAGGATAGCATTAGGCATGAAATTCTACCATTGTATTTTCACCCAGTTTAACAGAAAAAGGCGCGATATATTGATGTCTTTTTTTATTGGATTTGGCTCCATCGGGACTGACGGGGCTCGAACCCGCAGCTTCCGCCTTGACAGGGCGGTGCTCTGACCAATTGAACTACAATCCCGGGCAAGTAAAAAGTACCGAATACATATTCTTATGATTTCATTCAAAGCATTGCGTTTCTCTTTAGATAAAAATCGACGTGTTGGAACGGAGACGTGAGTGAGATATTGATATCCACACGGATATACACGTTAGTGAGAGCAGCACGGATTACTAGTAATCCGTTCGTTATTGCCAAATCGTCGATTGGTAATTCGTTTTTCAACGTCCACAAAGAAAAAAAAGAGTCTTTTTTTTTTTTTGCGTTACTTTTTTCTTTTCATTAGACTTTATATTTTCTATTTAATGATCCTGATAGGAATATAGATCATTATTAGCAAGATCATAATTTATGGGAACAAATAAATGGAACAAATCAAATAAATAAATAGCGGTAGGGATATATCAGAGAATTGGACTTTGATTCTTTCGTATCTGGCATTTCTGGAAAACTAAAGGGGTTATATCATTTCATGGTGGATCGGCGAATTATTGGGCCGAGCTGGATTTGAACCAGCGTAGACATATTGCCAACGAATTTACAGTCCGTCCCCATTAACCGCTCGGGCATCGACCCAGGAAGAATCAAGTCTAGGCTTCTTTATAATCCACGATGAACTTCCTTTCGTAGTACCCTACCCCCAGGGGAAGTCGAATCCCCGCTGCCTCCTTGAAAGAGAGATGTCCTGAACCACTAGACGATGGGGGCATACTTGCCCGACTGCCATCATACTTAGTATGAACAGTTTTTTTAAATTGTCAATATTTGGTATGACTAGATCGGAAGGATCTTTCCGCCCTTTCTGATCCCATATGAATAGCATTTTTTTATTTGTCAGTTATATTCATCAATCACTCATTCTAATCGCCATTCTATTCTAAAAAAAAAAATCTCTTATAGAAATTGCTATTAAAAAAACAAACTAAAAAATAATAATAATGAGATAGGCCTATTCCTATATGATACTAAGCTGGGAAATTAACAAATGAAAAATCGGAAAATCTGGGAACAGGGATTAACAAGTTCTCAATTTTTTCTAAATTTTCATTTCGGGGAACAAACCGAATCTCTTCATCACATGTGAAATAGCGTGGCTCTATGTCGAATTGTTAGGTAAATATATCCATATATCAATCAAATGAATTTTGTTCCGTTCTCGTTCTGATGGGGTCAGATCAATTCAAGTCAATTCCATTAGGGGCGGTCTTGAACCAACTCATTTCATTGATATTTATCAAATCCAATATCAATAAACCAAATTAAACTTATCCTTATACTTCCTAAGTAAATCAAAATTATAGTTCCCCTATGGGCCACTAACCGCTATGAGTCTACTGCATATACTTATAATATATATACATAGATGGCTAGATCTATCTTATCCGTCTAGTGACTCCTTCCGTAATTGAACCAAAGGGCCCTTTTAACTCAGTGGTAGAGTAACGCCATGGTAAGGCGTAAGTCATCGGTTCAAATCCGATAAGGGGCTTTTTGGCCTTTTTCATAAAAAACTCAAGTGGTAATATTCATATTGAAACGGGGAAGAAAAATCTGGATAATAATGTAATTAGAAACTTTCGAATTGAATATTTAATGATAATTAAGTTATCCTTCTAATGAGTTATAATATAACACTTAGAATAGTCATTGTACGTCTAAAAGAAAGTTGAACATTTGTTTATTATAATGAGTAATTATAAGTCGTCTCTTCGATCACCAAATCTTTTTTTCCATTATTCCAATCTAATCCGTTGT